GTTATCGCCTCTATTAAAATCTAGAATTTTTATGTCCATTTCGTCTTTTTGGTCTCATTTAACATATAATAATAGTAAAAAACTTCTATCTATATGAAATATGGAACGGAACCCCTAGGAAAAATAAATGAGTTGGGCAATATTGGGGAAGAAAAGGACGTTTTTTTCTGTATAAAAAAAAGTAAATCTTTTTATTGGATGATTGTACATTTCAATATGTATTATCTTCTGTATTACAAATTACAATAAAATGAAGGAGTTTTTTCAATGAGAGATCTACAAACATACCTTTCTGTGGCACCGGTACTAAGTACTCTATGGTTCGTTTCTTTGGCAGGTTTATTGATAGAGATTAATCGTTTTTTCCCGGATGCGTTGACGTTCCCCTTTTTTTCATTCTAGTTATTTTATTGAAGTGGGAAGGAATAAAGAAGATTAGAGATAAAATGAAATAGCAGCCCCCCCTCTTTTCTCTTTTTTCCCTTTTTAGAATTAGAATAAGGGAGGAAAGAGAAAGAATAAAAGTGCAGTCAACGGCTGGGAGATTGGGGTTCAGGTTGGAATTAAATTAATATGAAATTTCTCTGTATTAAATTAATTATTAATATTAATTAAACTTCTATGGAAGTCGAATAGAAACTCTGGTTCTAGGGAAAGAGTATTATACAAGATACTTCTATGAAATACTGTATGACTGTACTGTGATTTGAAATATAGTTTAGAAATCTTTCTATCTTATTTCCTATTCCTATATTGGTTGTAGTGAAATCTTGCATAAGAAGATAGCAAGTTACAAATTCTATTTTTTTACTTCCTTTCTTCTTTTTCGTTTCGGATTGAAAGAGGAAGAGTTGAGTAAATGAAAAATCCAAAGGAGGTTCATGGCCAAGGGTAAAGATGTGCGAATACCGGTTCTTTTGGAATGTACCGCTTGTGTTCGAAACGGTGTTAATAAGGAATCAACGGGCATTTCCAGATATATTACTCAAAAGAACCGGCACAATACGCCTAATCGATTGGAGTTGCTAAAATTCTGTCCATATTGTAACAAACATACGATTCACGGGGAGATAAAGAAATAGATCGAAGCGAGTACCTGCGCTCTTATCTTACAAGGAAAGGGAAAAAATGACATTATATATATAACATATTTAACATAGTTAAAGATAATTATAAACAAACTAAATCCTATTTATTTATTCTAATTAGAGATACGGCTGAAATAGGATTTTAGGGATAAGAAATAAACTAACCAAACCATGGATAAATCCAAGCGAACTTTTCTTAAATCCAAGCGATCTTTTCGTAGGCGTTTGCCCCCGATCCAATCGGGGGATCGAATTGATTATAAAAACATGAGTTTAATTAGTCGATTTATTAGTGAACAGGGAAAAATATTATCTAGACGAGTGAATAGATTGACCTTGAAACAACAACGATTAATTACTATTGCTATAAAACAAGCTCGTATTTTATCTTTGTTACCTTTTCTTAATAATGAGAAACAATTTGAAAGAACCGAGTCGACCACTAGAACTCCTAGTCTTAGAGCCAGAAAAAGATAGGTTTACTCTTTCTTCACTTGAATTCAAATCCCCATCCGAACTCAAAAGCAGATTGGTCTTTTGTTGGAAAAATCCAAGAATCCGAATTGAATTCTCGTGTCGTAAGAAAAAAAAAGAATAATCTGGGAAGAATAAATTTTTTTATTGAACGTGTTGATTCATATTTATTTTGACTACTTTCTCATATTTTATCATATTCTATTCATTCATTTTTATTCGACCTTCCCGGAGTTCATTCTCCGGGCAACTCCGTTTAACCGGTGGATTCCTTCCAACTTACTTCTTTTATGATCTCATTGGAAATCATATAAAGACAATTCCTATTTGAGATAGCTATTTGTGCAAGTATTTTACGATTAAGAAGCAACTGTCTTTTGTACAGATCATTTATTAACCTACTATAACTATAGCATACCCCCCTTTCACGAATTGCTGCATTTATTCGAGTGATCCACAAACGACGAAAATTAATTTTTTGCTTATCCCTATCCCGATGAGCCGAAACCAAAGCTCTTATTTTTTGTTGAGTAATAGTTCGAGTAAGTCTTGAATGAGCCCCCCGAAAGCTTGATGCAAATAAACGAATTTTTGTTCTACGTCTCCGAGCGATATATCCCCGTCTAATTCTGGTCATTGAATAAATGAAACTTTAACGAATAACTAATAGATTTCCTTTCTTTCAGTTATTCTTTTGCCCCTTTCCTAGTATATTAATAACAAAACGGATTTTTCCAATGTATAAACTAAAAATTCCAATGGCTTTGGCTACTATAACCTTCCCAACCACGATTTTTTCTAGGCATTTCACCTCGAAATACGATATACTAGGTATTAAAAAAAAAATAGCATGATAAATAAATAGTGGATTCCATCGTTTCTATGGTTACTTCTTAAACGGTGAGGTCTTCTCTATACACCGGAGCCTTTACTTCATTTAATCAATGTTATTGCTAACTTGTATAGTTCACATTCTTCGGCTCTACCCAGAAATTCTCCAGTAATAGGTCTTTCACAACGAGCTCTACCTATACAGTAACGGTATTTAATTATGAAAGTTGGCTGGGTAGCTGACCTTGTTAGTCCGTTCTTGCAAGAGGGGTCTATGTTAACTAAGATTTCCTCCGCTTAATGGATAACCATTTGCTACCAATGGAGAATTGCTTCTCATCTTAAATTGAGGTGAGTGGTTTTACACCAATAGAAACCATAAATTTCATACAAAATAAAAGGAATATGATCAATTATCTTTCTTTTTAGATAATAAAAAAGAAATGTAGTTCATTTTTCCGTTCTATCCTATTTGATCATTTTTATTTGAACATTGTTCTCTTTCCTTTGTTCTAGTTCATGATCTGAACGAGTCGCACATACACCCTAGTACATGTTCCTCGACGCTGAGGGCATCCCCGAAGCGCGGGGGATTTTGTGACATTTCTAATTGGCTGTCTTGTATTTCTAATAAGTTGTTTAATCGTTGGCATGTTGAATCATATACATAATGGGCTGGTTTAGATCGATCCTAACCGGATGATTATGAATTACTTTTATTCAATAGAATAGGAAATAAAAATCATTCATCATAGAATATTAAAATGAAACTCGGCAGGGTTAATTTGAAATTACGAATTGACGCGAAATCCAGGCTATTGTCATTCAACCGCTACAAGATCAACAATTCCATAAGCTTGGGCCTCTGTTGCTGACATAAAAACATCTCTTTCCATGTCTTCGGATACAACCCATAAGGGTTTGCCCGTTCTTTGTACATAAACCCTTGTCAGGGTTTCACGTAGTTTCAGCAGTTCTCCCACTTCCAGGATGAATTCTCCCGTTGCTACTTCAGAAAAAGAACCAGCAGGTTGATGGATCATTACCCTGATGATATAAGATAATAAAAGGTTTCTCTAGATGAGGGGAAGATAAAAGAAAGTAATAAAAGAATAACAAGAAAAAAAAAGATAGAATCGAACAACCGTACGGGCATTATGCATTGCATACGGCTCTACAATCAAATTGACCCTTACCTAAAAAAATAGGATCGATCAGACCCCGATAGGTAAATGATCAACTTACCACCCTTCCTTTCGGAGGAATTCAAAAATACTATGATGGCTCCGTTGCTTTCTATATTTATTATATTTTTTTGTCTGTGATTTGTCTGTTATTCAGCAATCCCAAAGTTGCTTTTTTGTTTGATCAAATAAACTAAGGAAAAAAGAATCTTGTTTTTTTTCGCTCTATACTCTCTAAAAAATATTCTTAAGAGACCTCTGGTGTGAAAAAAAGTTTGTGACGCTGAACTGGACTTCCGATAATAAAATAGGAAATACCTTTTTCTCATATTACTCTCTCGATACATAATCTAATCTAATGTTTCGAAAACAAAATTTCTTATATCGAATTCAAAGTGCCATGCTATTATTACTTAATATTCATATTTCATATGGCGAAGGCATAGTCTTCTTTTTTCTGTCAAATAAAAGCCTCATTGGCGCCAAGCGTGAGGGAATGCTAAACGTTTGGTAATTTCTCCTCCGACCAGGATAAAAGATCCCATTGAAGCGGCTGATCCCATGCATATTGTATGTACATCTGGTAGCACAAATTGCATAGTATCATAAAGAGCCACCCCCGGTATTACCCATCCGCCAGGAGAGTTTATAAACAAATACAGATCTTTAGTATCATCCTCGATACTAAGATATATCATAAGACCAATAAGTTGATTTGAGATCTCGCTATCAACCTCTTGACCTAAAAAAAGTAATCTTTCTCGATAAAGTCGGTTGATTAGGGTCAAATTGTATCCCCCAGGAACCGTACAGGCGCCTTTTGACGCATACGGTTCAAAAAAAAAGAGAATCAATGTGTAGATTCCAATACTTTTTCTTTTTTCATAGCAATAGCAATAACTTATATAAGCAATAACTTATAATAAAAGGATTTTCTTTTATTTTTCACGAAACATGAGTTTGTGTTCCTTTCTTTATCCTTATATTTATTATATTTATAACGTATAATATAAAATAAACTTATCCAATTAACTTTTCATTGATGGATTGTTTCATCGAGATTCAATCCAAATCACGATGTCATTTTCTTGTTCTTAAATGGGCCTCTTTAATCTTTTTAGGTTTATGCTCTACTCCGGGTAAAGATCCGCCCGATTTTGATTTGCACATATAGTACAAATGCTCCCATTACCACTTCTTTTTGTTATCCCTTCTTTTTTTTTTTTTCAATTCACGCATTCCGTAAAATAGTTGACGGCTTCATGCATATTACTCGATTGATTGATTAACATAAGAGTTTGAAATAACTTCTACTTACAAAAAAGGATTTTTTTAAGAATAGGAAATAGGAATCCTTTATGATATAGACTACTTGGTTTTTTTAAACGGAGCCTGGATACTTCAATGTAGTAGTCCAACTAAGCCAACCATAAATTCTTCTAATTTAGAATAGTAATAATAATTCGAATCCCCCCCAAAAATGGATCTAATTGCACTTCACGCTCCAAATTTTTGATGATTCAATGAATCTTTCGTGGGCGAAACAGAGGATATCTCGATTGGGGAGAAAACGGGAAAATCCCATATGACCCAATATATCTGACAAGTCGCACTATATGTCAACCCAAGATGCATCTTCCTCTCCAGGACTTCGAAAAGGTACTTTTGGAACACCAATAGGCATTAAATGAAAGAAAAAAGAACTAAGTACTATATTTTACTTTGATGTGGAAACGTAACAAAGCCTTTATTATCTTTAGAATTAAATTATTGTACTTTATCCTACTCTAACTCTAATTTTATTCATAAAATTAGAAAAATTTATAAAGAAAGTAAGAAAAAAAAGGGAAAATTATTACGAATAGTGTCCTCTAATGATGAACAAGTATGGGCACATTCGCTCATAGAAAATGGCATTAACCTCCCCATTGCGTATTGGTACTTATCGAGTATAGAATAAATCTGCTTCTCCGTGTTCCTACGAACAAAACTGTTCCATTATTACCAACAGAATAGAACAAATATGAACCCTTACGTTGAAATAATCCACTAAATAGGGGGGTCCATAACATAGTCATAGTATAGTCTTTTCCAATGCAATAAAGTTACGTAGTGTCTTTTTTCTTTCATAAAGGGGTATTTCCATGGGTTTGCCTTGGTATCGTGTTCATACCGTTGTATTGAATGATCCCGGACGTTTGCTTTCTGTTCATATAATGCATACTGCTTTGGTTGCTGGTTGGGCCGGTTCGATGGCTCTGTATGAATTAGCGGTTTTTGATCCTTCTGACCCTGTTCTTGATCCAATGTGGAGACAGGGTATGTTCGTTATACCCTTCATGACTCGTTTAGGAATAACCAATTCATGGGGCGGTTGGAGTATCACGGGGGGGAGTGTAACGAATCCGGGTATTTGGAGTTATGAAGGTGTGGCTGGATCGCATATTTTCTTTTCTGGATTGTGCTTTTTGGCAGCTATTTGGCATTGGGTGTATTGGGATCTAGAAATATTTTGTGATGAACGTACAGGAAAACCTTCTTTGGATTTGCCAAAAATATTTGGAATACATTTATTTCTTGCAGGCGTGGCTTGCTTTGGTTTTGGTGCATTTCATGTAACAGGCTTGTATGGTCCTGGCATATGGGTATCCGATCCTTATGGGCTAACAGGAAAAGTACAATCTGTAAATCCAGCGTGGGGTGTGGAGGGTTTTGATCCTTTTGTTCCGGGAGGAATAGCCTCTCATCATATTGCAGCAGGGACTTTGGGCATATTAGCAGGCCTATTTCATCTTAGCGTTCGCCCGCCCCAACGTCTATACAAAGGATTGCGCATGGGCAATATTGAAACTGTCCTTTCCAGTAGTATCGCTGCTGTCTTTTTTGCAGCTTTTGTTGTTGCCGGAACTATGTGGTATGGTTCAGCGACTACCCCCATCGAATTATTTGGGCCTACTCGTTATCAATGGGATCAGGGGTACTTCCAACAAGAAATATATAGAAGGGTTAGCGCTGGATTAGCCGAAAATCAAAGTTTATCAGAAGCTTGGTCTAAAATTCCCGAAAAATTAGCCTTTTATGATTACATCGGAAATAATCCGGCAAAAGGGGGATTATTCAGGGCGGGCTCAATGGATAACGGGGATGGAATAGCAGTTGGATGGTTAGGACATCCTATCTTTAGAGATAAAGAAGGGCGTGAACTTTTTGTACGTCGTATGCCTACCTTTTTTGAAACATTTCCGGTCGTTTTGGTAGACGGAGACGGGATTGTTAGAGCTGATGTTCCTTTTCGAAGGGCAGAATCAAAGTATAGTGTCGAACAAGTAGGTGTAACTGTTGAGTTCTACGGTGGTGAACTCAATGGAGTCAGTTATAGTGATCCTGTTACTGTCAAAAAATATGCTAGGCGCGCTCAATTGGGAGAAATTTTTGAATTAGATCGTGCTACTTTGAAATCCGATGGTGTTTTTCGTAGCAGTCCAAGGGGTTGGTTTACTTTTGGACATGCTTCATTTGCTTTGCTCTTCTTCTTCGGACACATTTGGCATGGTGCTCGAACTTTGTTTAGAGACGTTTTTGCTGGTATTGACCCAGATTTGGATGCTCAAGTAGAATTTGGAGCATTCCAAAAACTTGGAGATCCAACTACAAGAAGACAAGCAATCTGATACAACATTTCTTTCTTTCGAATCTATTTTCTTTTTATGATTTGATGTTGATATAGGGTACCATAGAAATCTTGATTTGAATCGTCATTTTTTTTTGTTACTCTTGCTCTTTCTTTATCCGGGATATGATCCCCCCAAAATAAACAAAAAATAAACAGGTATGGAAGCTATAATTGTAAACCACGATCGAATCTATGGAAGCATTGGTTTATACATTCCTCTTAGTCTCGACTCTAGGGATAATATTTTTCG